TAAGGGAGCCATTGAAAGGTGACTGAAACACCAGAAACGGGGACTACCCGAGCTAATGATAGAGGCAAGAACTCTTTCTTTCAGAACCTCCTAGCGAACGGGGAAAGCTTATCCCTCACTCGCATTCGCCTAATCGAGCGGAACGGCGCTCGGCGCTCATCCTACAACAGATCCCACTCAATCTTTTACACCGATGTATCGTACTCTCTCGACCAGGTCATCATAAGAAAAGACTGCTAAATCTTTCCTCATGCACTCGAATTCGCATCTGAATCCCCACCTCCCGGTGGTCGTAATCGAACCTTCTCCTTGAGTGTGGCAAAGGGGAGGGAATTTACTCCGTCCCGCTCTAGGTCGTCTCGAAGCTCATAGAGCTTCTTTAAGGAGGGTTCCCCCGTGGCGGTGTGGGGGTTGTCGAGGGCCCGAGCTCCCTGCCCCATCCAATCCCCCGTTGGATCAAGAACGGCCATTTTCCTTACAATTTCAACCTTGACTTCGAAGAGGTCTTCGGCATCGTTCTTTGCCCATTGGTCCTGCTCAGGAGTGGGAAATTCTCTACTGAAGAGCAGCCGCCTTTTTATTGCTTCCACACAATCTCCCCCGATGATTTCGTTATCTTGGTATTGATAACGTACTACGTCGGGTGCTACGGCATCATTCCCTCCTTCTAATGGATTATTATTTACGGAGGGTTCCCCCGTTCCCCTATCCCTTGAAGCCGAAAAGGGTTCTAAAAGAACCCCCTCGTCAAAGGACCTCCATCGCCTGTCGGAGGAATTTGAGGGCCCGGACCCGGACGTATTGGAGTTTATTTCCTCTCTACCATCAGACACCTCGGATCCTGGCATTCCGGCGTTGTCCATAGACCAAATTAAATAAGTTTGCGCAAGAATGGATAACCATTGTCCTACATACAATCGAAGAAATATCAAAAATAATGAAATAAAAAAGAATAACATTAGATAGAGAACTTTAATTTCCCAAGAGGCTGTCTTTCTTTTTCTAATATAGAAATGAAATAAGAAGATGGTCGCAATTAAAAACAAAGAGAAGATGATTAGAAAAGTCGGCGTAGTGATTCGATAAATTTCTTTATATCCGAGAACATAAAAAAAAAAAAAGGTCATAATAAGACTAGACAGATTAATGATGGCTCTCTTCACTATCGTGACACGTCTAGTTCTGTCACTGAACCGACTTGAATCTGAACTACGATTCAGATCACGTCTTACTGAAATCAGATTTCCTTTTCGTGCCATATGCGCTTAGACTTGACTTCATTCACTTCAAGGCTGGTTCTGAACGCCGCGTAACATCATCTTCAACCAACCTCACAGATCCCATTCAATCTTTTACACCGATGTATCGTACTCTCTCGACCAGGTCATCATAAGAAAAGACTGCTAAATCTTTCCTAAATGAGAGAAGGAGGGAAGGCGCGCTACAACTAACACATAACAGCCAGCGGAAAAACGCTAGCTACCTAGGCTAGTGCGCAATGGCTTTCTCTGATAGGGGCTCGCTTCTTCAAGCGTAGCCCAACCTATACAAGGTGCTGCTCGCTTTCTCTCAGCCACTAGTGGCTTATGTAGTGGTCGGCATTCCTACGTGCTCCTCCTTGCCCCCATCCAAAGGTGACCTCTGGGTGTTGTCGTGACGCTTTGGTTACGAAGGTTGCCGGGGTCTAGGTTTATGGATGGATTCAGTCAGCGAAAGTCCCTCAAACCCAATCAATATCAACAACATGGCGTGACGCTTGGTTGATTTTGTCAGAAAAGAAAGTAGGTTTCGGGGGTTCATTGATTAGTACACCTCCGGTGCTGGTAAGGTCGGGACCGTGGTCGTCCGTCTCCGCTTTGCCGGCCGATAAGATTTCTGAGATTGACCAGCCAGCTGGGTTGGTTTGGCTATTCCTTTTTATTGAAAAGGAGTCAGCTGTCTGCGCGAGTCACCTTCTTCTAGGCTTCGCTGGACGACACGGCATTCTCGTTTAAATATAGGCCGGCCGTACTTGTGATGGTTCCCAAGGATCCAATATGACCACTTAGGTCTACGTTGCCACGATATTGTTCTATGGAAGCGTGCGGGCAGAAGTTCGGCCCGGTTTTTTTGGTGTCGTAGGGAAGGGATTGACCTTTCTAACGCATATTCAGTCGTACCGGCATGGCCCCACTGATTTGTTTTCGATCGGAGCATCAAGCAACGCAACCCGGTTCTACTTGACTAAGCCCCGTGCTCGTCCAAGGAGGGAGTTTGCTTTACCCAACTCCCTTTTTGATAACAAGGCGGAAACCCCCGCCCCGACATTCATTAGTTTCAAATGAAGAATGAAGAGTACCCTGCCCCAGAAAGCACCTACTCCTATAAAAAGAAAAAGCGCTACTTTACTAAACAAGCAAGAAAGCCCTTTCTATTATATTAGTAAAGCGCTAACGAGCAAGAAAACGGATGCGCGTTAGCGCAAGGGCTTTCGCGCAGCTCAATCCTTTTCTTTGTTCTATAGTAAGGGGGCTTTTCAATAAGGCTCGCGTAGGGGCGCTTACGTTTTTTGGCTTCCCTAAAATAGAATATTGAAAAGTTGGTAAAGACCCACCCCTTGTTTCAGTCAGAATGAGTCCCCGGGACCCCGGGACATTGGCTTCCGCCAACAGTGGACTATTAAGGATCGCATCCCGCGCATATTCTACATTATAGCCTGCAACTGATTCAGCTTCCGCTTCTGGGAGATCAAACGGAGCTCGATTAGTTTCTGCTAGACGAGAAATGAAGAACATAACCAATACAGGGAACAAGGGAATACCGGACCATATCTGCTTTTGCGCCATGACAATCTCACTCGAATTACGGGGACCTACACATATTAGTACAGTATACCGGGGTCCCCGGCCGGAACCACACGTGCAAGTTTCCCTGCATGTGGCTCGTCCGTGCTTTCGCTATTCCGAGGCGCTGCCTGTGACTCAGCATGGGAGAAGGGGGCGGAACTGCGCACTTTCGTGTTCAGAGCATTGTCCGAGTGAATAGGCACCGCCTACCAAGCAAAGCTTTCTTGAAGAGGCTGGGCTGGTTTCTTTTCGGCGCCCGTCTTTTATTTACATGTTTTTTCAAGGCAAGTCCCAGGAAAGTATAGGTTGGCTCCCAGCTCCATCTCGGCCGGCATCCCGCTCTCGGGGGGTCCTGGAGCGAACTACTCATTGCTGTGTTGCCCGGTGAGGAGCATTGTTTTGAGGGAGGGAAAGCGTGGTTGACAAGCCACTTCGAGGGACTGGAGTGCTTTCATCAAATTATGCATGTGGGCCAGGCCATTCCCAGCCCAAGGGGTGGCCCGATTCGGCCTGGCCTGGTCTGGAAGAGATTCACATAGAGACTCTTGCTATCCGGGAATCTATTTCTTTCTATGTTAGCTAGCGGGGGCGGGCTTTCCCATGGTAGTCCCGCTGCGGCCTCTGACCGTCCGTCCCGTCTCATCTTGATTTGGCTATACTTGTATGTATCCACCCATGTTAGCCCCACATCACATGAGTGCCTTTTTCTAAAGACTAAAAAGGCACTCATCAGTCAGCTCGGCCCCTTTCCTATTAAGCTTTCCCGCCTTAAGAGAATAGGTCCCGTTCAAGCGCCCCGCCTTTATTCATCTATACCAGCTGCCACGCACGGCCCAATAGGAACGATTTCAGCGCCTCCCTCTAGATAAGAAGCGGAACGCGCCATCACCTACAGCCCTTTCCTCTGCCGGGGACTTCCACGAAATGAAAACGGGCGGCATCGTCGTATGCTCGACATTTGTTGCCCTGGTTTATCTCCCGGAGTACTCCTATGGCCGATCTGTCACCCAACCTACTTAAAGAACGAACCTAAAGGCTTAGCCCCGTCCCGTTTGGAGAATGACCCTTATGGCACGGCTTAGTCAGTTATTCTCGTAGTTCAGATAAGATTCGGACCGCCACTTCTCTGAAAGTATGGTTCTTGCCTCCCTCTCTCCTCCCTCCTCGGGCTCGTCCATTCGTTGGGCGATCCCTTGCTTTCACGTTCGAGTGTTTGCTCGTCGTTTAGGCCGGTGAGTGAGATTTCTGCTCATTGCAGTAACCTCCGGGGTTCTTCGCACCTGGATAGTACCAGGACCCTTGTGCCCCGGCCCTTGATCAGATAAAGCTGCCCGCCCTATGAACCACAACTAAAAATGAGCCTTGCGACGAGACGCGGACATTCCCCATGCTGCGGTTCCCTCCGGTCCGTTCCCGGGTTAGGTTAGGGGAACATCCGAGCGATTGCCTTCGCAGATCCAAACGCGCTCACAAGGCGCACAATAAGAATAAGACCGATAGAGACTTCATAAGGGACCATTTGAGCTGCAGATCGTAATGCTCCTAGAAAGGCATATTTAGAATATAGAGGAGTGAAAGTTCCCAACAATCAACGAGTTGATCATACCCTTCTTTGAACCGTACGAGCACGTCCTCTGTCACCCCCCCACCGCGCTTACGGCTCTATACCCCAACCCAACTAGCTCTGGCCCCCGGTCCTCCTTTTCTATTCCTCGGGGAGCGGACGGTGGGAGCATGGGGAGGGGCGGCATCTGCTTTTGACTGATAGAAAGCATCTCTCTTTTGTCCCCCCCCAAAAAACAATAGAGAAAGTTGTTCTTGCCGCGTCGGAGACATCTTTTATCTGAGGCGTCGTCCGGCTCCTCATAAATGATGTTAGGATCGGCCGGCTCGTTCTCGGAATCCTAAAATAAAACAGAGACAGAACGGATTGTTTCAGTGACATATCTAATCAGACTGAATAGGATTTGAAGAGCTGTCACGATCATTCACATCAATTTCAGCAGGCAGGAAGGGCGCGGAAGCTACCGTTTCTAGAATGCAAGCAAGGTAGCTTGCTTACTCTCCTAGTAGCGTACGTTGGCGGCAAGGAAGGAGGCATTGGAAAGACTAGACCATACTAAAGTAAAGAGGCATTCGGGAAGCTACTAGTCGCTTCTGGCGAAGCTTATAGAAGGCCGACCGCTACATAGAGAGATCCATATACTATACCAGTCATGAGCGATAGCGAAGCCTAGAGAGGCGGAAGCAGTAGCTTCTAGGACGAAGCCGAGCCGATAGTCGGGCGAAGGAAGCGAGACCAAGCCGAGCCACTAGTGGAGTGGCGAAGGAGGCCTACTATACGTATACTGGATTAGTAACCGGTGAAATAAAAAAGAAAATAAAAAATAAAGAAATTTCAGTGAACTATTGAACAGTGTGATTGATCAGACAAGTACCAAGGGCTTTCGGTAGACTTCTTTCATTTCCGAATTAGCTTGCGAAAAGTCCTTGCATTAGTATGAGTTCGTTGACCGCGTAAGGGCAATCCATCTTGATGACGAATTCCACGATAACAAGAAATAGAAATTAATCGTTCGATGTCTGCTCGTTCTCCCCTCTTCAATTCCCAATGAACAACATGATCTTGACCTATCATTTGTTCAATTTGGTCGATCTGATACTTAGTTAACTCTTTTATCTTTATGTTCCCACTGATACCTAATCGATAACGAACCTGAATGGCTTTTTTAGGTCCAATTCCATCAATTTTTGTTGAGGCAATTCTTACTTGTTCATCGGCAACTGATCTAGCTCCTGAAATATATGACATTCTTGATCCTTCCTTTTACTAGTCTTCTCGGCTGGAATCAAAAATGGGGTGTCTCCTCTCTGATGATCTTTTCTATAGGTAGAACTACTGTAAGCGGTCTAAGACCCTTATTTCTTCCAATTATGTTCTCGTACCATCAAGAGTCTTGTGGAGGAGAATTTCACACTTATCTCACAAAATCAGTTAGAAAGTGCGGGCCGCGGTCTCAAAATGGAAGTTTTTCGCCTCTCTGCTTTAAGATAGCGCAGAAGGTTTTTTAGGGCCGCTATGTTCGCATCGCCTGACTCATAATCGAAGTGGTCTCGTGCGATCTCATGCGCGGCCATCATTAAGTTGGGTCTGAGCTGCCCGCGGTTACAGAATCGCCCAGCCCCTTTGACTCTCTCTCTATTAAAAAAGGTTTCTGCATGCGCTGGCGCAGGTTTTTATTCCTTCTGCCCAAAACAACGTTCGACTTGCATGTGTTAAGCATATAGCTAGCGTTCCTTCTGAGCCAGAATAAAAATCAAAGAAAACTACAAGCAACTACATCAACAACCCGGGGGAAATTAACCGGTACGTCCTACCTACTAACGCTAATAAGGTTGAAAGAAAGGATGCGTCGAGCAAGCTGTGCGACCCGCGGTTCTACTTCACTAAGCCCCGTGCTTGTACAAGACAATTGCATTGCCTTAGCGCAAGCACTAAGTAAGCAAGCTACCTTGAATGTTCTCTTTACTTTAACCTCATATTTTCTCTAAGCGGAGAATGTTGATGGAGATGTATTGCGGCCTTCTCCTGTTTATCAACTCGAACCTCATTCTTCTGCAGTTGATGTTACGGATCAGCCTCACTCTTTAGGCCAGCAGCTTTGCCCAGCATCTTCTGCCGATTGTCAGCCTGTTCAGCTGACCTCAGAGGATTCCAGTCACCCGGCACAGCATGTTTATTCCCGGCGGCGATTACATTATTTTCTTTTTCCCAGACTCCGGAAGATCAGCAGTCTAGCCCAGTTGCTTCCCCTCCAGTCGCTTCCTCAGATTCTGGATCCCTCTCTCAGGTTCGTCGATCCTCTCAAGTTTCTTATCTCGTTGAAGGATTTTTGTCTTATCTTATGCCCCAAAACATCGAGCTTACCTCATGTCAGTTCAATCTTCTCTTCTCATGAACCTGAATCATTTGCTGAAGCCTTCAATCATTCTTGCTGGAGAGATGCTATGCAGGAAGAAATCAATGCCCAGGAAAAAAGAAAAAGACTTAGGCGCATTGCCTGCGTGGAAACAGGCCATTGGCTGCAATCAAAAAATTGCCCTTATTTCAACTTGACGTGAAGAATGCCTTTCAACAAGGGGGATCCGCAAGAACAAGTTTCTATTCAGCCTCCTCCAACTCCAGGCTTCTCTTCTCGGTATGCAAGCTAAATAAATATTTACGTTACGGCCTCCGACAAGTTAAAGCAGGCACCAAGAGCGGCCTGATTTCATAAATTTAGCTCGTTTCTCACTGCTTCGTTTTTTATAAAGGGTTCCACTGTAGCCATGCGGATTCTTCCATGTTTGTTCGCCGACGTCATGGTCGTTGACTCATCCTTCTTTTATACGTTGACGACAACATTATCACCGGGAATGATTCTTTCTTCTCTTTTATTTGATTTCATCAAGGTAGCTTGCTTACTTAGTGCTTGCGCTAAGGATACATCGCGTCTCTTGGATTTCACGGCATAGCATCTATACCCGGACTGTGCATATCCAAGAAAGACACAAGGGGCCGAATTACTATAACAAGTAAGCAAGTAAACTGCCTCGGGCACAATTTATCTCTTAACTGCGCAGGCAAAACACGTGCATCCAAACACTCGCGCCTATAGGATGGTGCTGCCCCAGTAAGAAGTTCATGAGGTGCCGCTGCATCTTATTCCCCCCCAAAAAAGGCAGAAAGATGCCCCGTCCCTTCTTTATGCACATCCATATACATAGCCAGACACAAAGGTGTACAATCCGGTCAAAATCTGCGGTTCTTTAAATTCATTCACTGTAGGTTCTCTTACTTGCTCTAGTGGCTGGAAAACGCCCACCGGGAGGCGCCAACGGCGGGCTCAGGAATCGACTGGTTCCGAGCGGACTCGTGGAGCTGCTGCTTGGATTATCGTAGAGTAAGAGGAGCGTTAGGAAATGACTTAACTTAAATAAAAAACAGATGCCGCCGCTGCGAGGCGAGGAAGTCACTTGTCTGGTCTTGCGGTGCACCCACTCCCGTTTCGAGAATGAAATCACGCCCTAGCTCGACTCGAGACCAAGACTGCTTACAACTCGCACCAATAGCAGCACTGAGCGGCCGGAGATTGATTGAAAGGGCCCCCCCTAAAAATTAATGATTGTGATCAAGAGCACACACTGGACCTGACCCACTAATCATCATCTCATCTGGCGCGAAGCAAAAAAAAAGAGGAGCAGTGTAACTGCCCTTCCTTCCCAGCCCAAACCCCCCTAGGCGCCTACCTACTCGTGCTCGTAGCTCGATCGGAGGTTAAGAGTGTGGTCCGGCGGAAAAACGGAAGTCGTCCGTATCAAGTGATACGTGAATTGCTCAGTAGTGCTTCGCCACTACCGTAGCTGGCGGAAATAGCTTAATGGTAGAGCATAGCCTTGCCAAGGCTGAGGTTGAGGGTTCAAATCCCTCCTTCCGCTCCCGGCTTCGTCGTTTAGTGGTAACGAGTGGAGTGCATAAGCCCATAGGGGCGAGCAGCAAGCAGCCCCCTGTATAGGGCTCCGAACGTATCTTACTAATAATAAGAAAGGGGCAAGCCAAACCCTACTCCTAACAAGTTGCTGGCTTTTCCGCCGTTGCGCGCTAGCGCGCTTCCGTTTTTCAGCAGGCTTTTTCAAATATCCTATAAATAATAAAGATAATAAAGTAGGGGTTATAACTATAAGTAGCTAGCTAGCGCGCTAGCGTTTTGTTTTACCCCACTAGTAAGGGGGCTGCTAGTTGTAGCGCGCAGTGTGCTAGTGAATAGGAAAAGCGGATTTAGATTACTAATCACAGATGGAGACACCGAAGGTGATAGAACATGTTCGGTGCCTCGCCCTGTCTCCTTGGCCGGAGACTGCAAATGATGGGAATCCTATCGATAAAGAAGAGGCATAGGCATCGCCTCTCGATCCAATCTGTCTTCCCTGGCCCCCAACACACTCTTGATACGAAAAAAAAACCTCCGAGAAGAAAGAGATCTAAAGTCTGGTCCCCTCGATCACCCTTCCCTTGAACCGGAACTGGTCGAGAGAGATGAACCCGCACCACATTTTATAACCTTCGAACCCAACTAGAGATGGAATTCCAGAACCTAAACAACTCAGTTTAGAGCTCTTTAAAGGAAGGTACACCCATTATGGATAGGCCATTCCCCCCTATCCGTCTCTTGATCTCTCATTCCATAAATTCGTTGTTACTGATACTGAATCATTCAAGGCATAGACTCCCTCCTTCTTTGTCTTATTAGCGCAGGTGTTCGTCAACGATGAAAGCCGTTGAGCTTAAGACTCGAGTTGAGAAAGAGGGCTAGGCCCGGGGGGCTTTCGGGGACTGGGGAAGACGGGTGGATTATAGATCAGGTCCAGGATTCGAGTAAAATCGACCTTCCCTCTCATCTCCGGGTGAGGCCAAGGAATTCCTTTGTTCAATCAATATCTCGGCTGCTCAAGAAGTTGGACTAGCGTAGTGGCTCCCCCGACCCAGAGTGGATTCTAGTGGAAGGGCAGAGCCTCACCTTGCATTAGGAAGGTGTTCGTTGCTGGGACGGGTTCAAACTGGACTGAAGGGAGGATAAATTCAATACTCCGATCTTACTGGGGCTGGCTAGGGCTTTCGAATCAAAGCATGGGCATCTGATACTAAGAGGGAGCATTATATCGTCGATTGAAGAGCCAGGTCAGTAAACTTCTATTGATTATTGATTCGACTAGAGGGACTCCTAGCAACAAACTTGTATGAAGGGGCCCCCGCGGAGACGCGGGAGATGCAGGAGCCACCAGCCGGATCGACCAAGAAATGATAGGCCAGAGGGATGGATGGGCTCATTCGACTAATTAGTGATCCCTGGCCCTACCTAACAAGGGGATGTCTTTGAAATAGGGGATTGGTTGATCGGAAAGCTCGGGCAGTAGTAGGACATTTCATAAAAAAAATTCCGATCCGCTAGCTCTCAAATCCATTTTTTTTTCTTGTATTGTTTATTATGGTAGTTCAAGGGCACTCTTCCTAATCCGAGTTGAGATAGAATAAGACCCAGACGTAGAGTCCGCCGGAAGGGATTTTATCCATTGATTTTTTACTCCCTTCTGGCCGGTTCTTCTCTTTCCCCACGACCACGAGTAAAAAGCCCCTT